ATCTATCCCATACTTTTATTTCCCATTTGATCTAATTCTTACTGTCTAAGGATTGTCTCTGTGAAACAATCGGAGGACCACCTATTCCATTCTTGACTAGGGTTTATTGAAAAGAAAGAATTTCTTTTTTCATTTCCATTTTAGAAAGCCAATTTTCCATCGAATTGTTATTGGATACCGAGGACTTAGAGACTCTCCTGAGTCTGTATAGAAAGTATCTTCAGCCCTTTCCACAACCACTAATTCGATTTTCCGTCGGGCTATCCAATCGAATTCAGGACCCGGTAATTAAACACTACATTAGTAGTAGAAGGGAATCAATAAATCTTTATATGAGAGACCTTCCACCACTAGAATCTGTCCTTGAATCCTAGAGGCAAGGATTTAGAGCACTTTAGCTTTCGAGAGTCAAACTTCCAGATGTTTAGAACCAAGCAAGCAAGTCTCAAGAGTCCTTTTACTTTGTTTGCTTCTGCTGGGGAAAAATTCAGCGAGTTATATTAGCAAAACGAAATAAGAGATTTCGAGTTTTTTCTTGATCAGGCGACACCCGGATTTGAACTGGGGAAAAAGGATTTGCAGTCCCCCGCCTTACCGCTCGGCCATGCCGCCAAAATGTATGATCTCCTAGATGAAAAAAAAAGTCTCCCTTTGTTTGCGTCGGGTGGGGAATTCCTAAACTTCTTTTTTTATTGGACTTGCATCTTGAATCCCGTTTTCTTAAATTTAACCCTTGCCCGAAAAGAAAAAAATCCTTCGTTTTTTGGATTGGATCCATCCCTTCGGTTGTATGTATAGTATCTCAAAACCTAAATATTTACAAATTTTCCCTCTCTTTTTTATATTGATATTGAAAAATTGAAAAACCAAATGTGGTTTTTCAGTCACAAAAGCCAAAATTTAGGACAAATTGGAACCATTAACTATTAAATGTGACTGTAAATTCATGAACGATTCTTGGATTTGAATCCAAAATTGTCTTTTCTTAATCCTAATGATATAAGACAATCCAAATTGATATATAACTAATCAGTATTGATTCTTTTCCATAAAAAAAATCCTTCCCAATTTCTATTATAACATCAAATAGAAGTATATGTAAACCCCAGAACATAAATTGTTATCCAAATATTTAATTGGATATCCTATCTATATATGATGCCTATAGAGAATTATCAGTAAATTGTAGTGCTTCAATTTTTCATTCAATAGATGGAATAGAAAATGGAAATTTTGATAGAGCATAGCACGCGCTGTCCCGAATAGAACTTCAATAAAGGAGGAAACATAGATAGCTATCTACACATGGTTAATAAATACAAACTTTATTACTCTATTACGCCCTTCGATCGTATTCTACTAAAAAAAGGTAAAAGTATCTCTCTTTTATGCGAATCATTTGTTGAACAATAGAATCCATGAAAAAGTTAAGTGCTCAAAAAAGATCAACTCTATATTTTTGATGATTATAATGTCTTTATATCATCGAACAGATTAAATACCGAATCCATTTATTTTTCTGGTACCCAATCGGATTAGAATATGTAATATCATAATAATGGTAGAAATGGAATCACTTTTTTTTTGATATTCTATCCAAAACTCCATAAGTCTAAGTGACATTTATTAATTCCTTTCGATTTTGTATCTGTTACAAATTCCAATTTGAATATAAAATTGTCTTTATTCCTCCCATTTCATACATTCCATATATGGGGTGGGTCAAATTTCATGTGATTCAGTAAACAAAATAGAAATTCCATCATTGCTAAATCAATCCATATGATTTGATGAAGAATGGGTCAATAATGGAATTTTTTCGAGAAAAGGGAAATTCAAAATGCTCGGGGATGGAAATGAGGGAATGTCTACAGTACCTGGTTTTAATCAGATACAATTTGAAGGATTTTGTAGATTCATTGATCAGGGCTTAACAGAAGAACTTTATAAGTTTCCAAAAATTGAAGATACAGATCAAGAAATTGAATTTCAATTATTTGTAGAAACATATCAATTGGTAGAACCTTTGATAAAAGAAAGAGATGCTGTATATGAATCACTCACATATTCTTCTGAATTATATGTATCCGCGGGATTAATTTGGAAAACCAGTAGGGATATGCAAGAACAAACTCTTTTTATTGGAAACATTCCTTTAATGAATTCCCTGGGAACTTCTATAGTAAATGGAATATACAGAATTGTGATCAATCAAATATTGCAAAGTCCCGGTATCTATTACCGGTCAGAATTGGACCATAACGGAATTTCGGTCTATACCGGGACCATAATATCAGATTGGGGAGGAAGATTAGAATTAGAGATTGATCGAAAAGCAAGGATATGGGCTCGTGTGAGTAGGAAACAGAAAATATCTATTCTAGTTCTATCATCAGCTATGGGTTTGAATCTAAGAGAAATTTTAGAGAATGTTTGCTATCCTGAAATTTTCTTGTCTTTCCTGAATGATAAAGAGAAAAAAAAAATTGGGTCAAAAGAA